TTCTCCCCGGTCGGAATAGGTGGTTCCTTCCCTTAGAACCGTACTTGAGAGTTTCCTACCTCATACGGCTCATAAATCTATCCCATTTTTTCTTGGGTTAACCAGAAGAAGTTAATTACATAAGTTTCAAACCCTAATTTTGATCAATAATCAGAATCAGTTTGATCTTTTCTCCCACCTTCAGAAGAATGAAGCATAGGTATCCCCACAATATCGTTAGAATTTTCTGAAAGGTAACTATCTCGGTTTCATATATGGAATTCATATAGAATCTTTGAAAAAGACTTTTTTCCATAAGAAAAAAGAACTTACTATCTTTGGGACCTGATGCTACACCGCTGCTCAATACCTTAGTGGATCGACTCTATTACATAAGTTGATTCCTAACTTTTGTCCCATATCATGACATAAGTAAGCAGTTCTTAACTGTATCGACTCAATAGCTCGCTAATTGATCTTTACGGTGCTTTCTCTATCAATTTGATCCTTTATCCATAGAATATAGTATATAGGCTGCACTCATTTTTTTTTTCTTCCTATTTTGGTTCTCGTGAAGTCTCTTTCCTTGCTACAGCTGATAAAAATCGTTGCTTTGGACGATGCATTATGTAGAAAGCCTATTTTTTCTAGTATTTACTAGCCAATTTGATCTTTGCTTTTTTTCCTTATTTCTATAGTGGAGATAGTCGCACGTAATGACAGATCACGGCCATATTATTAAAAGCTTGTGGTAAGAATGGGTTTCGTTCTAGTGCCCGGAAATAATATTCCAAAGCCTTTGTATGCTCTCCATTGCTTGTGTGTATAAGGCCTATGTTATAGAGTATATAACTTCGATCATAGGGATCAATTTCTGGTCGCGTAGCTTCATAATAATTCTGTAAAGCTTCCGCATAATTTCCTTCGGATTGAGCCAACATCCGTTACGGTCGTTCATTCTATTCAAAAAATCTCCGTTCCAGAACCGTACATGAGATTTTCATCTCATACGGCTCCTCCCTTCTGCGCATAGTACTAAGGGGAATAATCCATAGATTAAAAATTGAACTATTCTCATCTCATTATGAACTGAAAGGAACTAGTATTTTTACAAGAAATCTCTAGCCAGCCTTCCCGCAAGAGGTTTTTTCTTAACACCAATCATATTAGTGTTAGATATAAATGGTAACTCCAACAATTTCTTTGTTCTCAACGCCTTCTATTTCCAGGAATTAGTCACTTCAACGATCTTTGATGGTTATACGGGTATCCAAAGTACAAACGAGATGGATGTTTGTTGTCCCAACCATTCTTGTTAGTCCCGATACCGATAAGGAAAAGGGGAATTTATAACAAAGTTTTTGTGTTGTTGATTCCTAGGTGTAGTGCTTTTTCCCTTATGCCGCCTATTGGTACTAATGTAGTGTAGGATTGACCCGCAATACGGAACCCATAGGTGTAACCTTTCGCTCAATACTCAAATCAACAATTGAAACATCTGAGGCTGCATCAATCGAGGATACACGATAGAAGGAATTGTTCTATCTCCAAACTTCACCTTCACCGAGCGTAGGTTTATTTCAATAATTTCGTTCTTTCTATACCGAATCGCGTCTCTTTCTCGTAAGACTGAGGTGAGGGCTAAAAAAAAAACAAGAAAAAAGAATCAAATCGCACCATCTCTGTAATAGGTAAATGCCTTTTTTTCTCCTGAAGTTGTCGGAATTATTCGTAATAAGATATTGGCTACAATTGAAGAGGTCTTATCAATAAAATTTCCATTTATACGAGATCTAGGCATAATTAGCAATCCATTCTAGAATTCTTTTCATTACCCCTCGGGGAAAATGATCCCACAAACAAAGCAAAGGAATTATACAGTACGAAATAACATAAAAACAGACTAATTTTATTCTAATAAATAGATATGGGCTTTCCGCTTAAATTGTCCCCTTTTGTTTGGGAAAGATATGAGATATTGGAATCAGATTGATTTCATTCCCATTTTTGTAGTATACCAATGAGCGGAACTATTACTATTTCATCTAAGTTAAATAACCAAGGACTTTATTTTACTATGGATTCTGATAACTCGAGAAGTTTTGATTTGGTTATGATCCAAAGAGAAAAAAGAATGGAATAATCATTCCATGAAAAAATAGAGTAGAGTAACCATACCTTCTGTTTGCATAACGTGTATACACCACGCCATACAATCGAAATATCAAAATCCATGGCATGGGACGATTCAAAAATTTGGAATAGATCCGTGGGGTAGCTGATGAATGAGAGAAGTTTTTGTTGAGAAATATTAAATGGGAAAGGAATTCTTCCTATGGAACTAGTGATCGGTCGTACCTGTACTGCAGTAATATGAATAACTCGCTATTCACTCAGTTTCTGGTCAATAATAAGATTATGTAGGAGAGATGGCCGAGTGGTTCAAGGCGTAGCATTGGAACTGCTATGTAGGCTTTTGTTTACCGAGGGTTCGAATCCCTCTCTTTCCGTTTCTGTTAATTCACCAACGTTATCGACCACAATGTATCAAATCAAATACCAATTGAAACCATTATTCCAGCAATAAGACCCTTATTTGATCGAAATTCTCTATTCCTAATTACTGTGGTTATAAAATAGGAAAGAGCAAAAAAGAAAAAAAAATCCTACTGTTGATCCATTTGTGATAGGTGAAAAAATGCGGATGGATTAAGGCCCTTAGATCTATTTAGTTCGGCGAAAAGGGGACAAAATTCTATGAACCTTTCTTTCTTAATTTTGTTAGGTTCAAGTCTGACGAGAATAATATTCTACGACTAACAACTCATTTATTTTCAAACCGATCCATTTACTATCTATTATTTGATTTACTAATCCTTTATATTGGAATGAGTCAATAGTCAAATGTTTTGGCAATTCCTCATGGGTGGATGAAGCAATATAATTTTGAATCAGACCTTTTGATCTTTGGTTATCCTTTGCAGTAATAATATCTCGGGGTTTGCAACGATAACTTGGTATATCCACTATACGACCATTAACTAAAATATGTCTATGGTTAACTAATTGCCTGGCTCCGGGGATGGTCGAAGCCATACCCAATCGAAAAAGGATGTTATCCAAACGCATTTCAAGTAGTTGTAGTAAAACCTGACCCGTTGACCCTTTGGCTTTTACAGCGATATGTACATATCTAAGTAATTGTCGCTCTGTCAGACCATAATGAAAACGCAATTTCTGTTTTTCTTCTAGACGAATACGATATTGCGATTTTTTCCCAGAACGCAATTGGTTTTTAAGATCACTTCCGGATCTAGGTCTTTTACTAGTTAGTCCTGGTAAAGCTCCCAGACGGCGTATTTTTTTAAAACGAGGTCCTCGGTAACGAGACATAAAGACTCCTTTTTTTTATTTTATTGAAATTTCATTTTACACAATAAATCTAAATTAAAACTGAACTAAAGGATAAACAAAGCAAAATCGACTGATGAAGTACTACAAAAAAAAATGAATTGTATCAACATCTGGATTTTTTGTATATATATATATTTTTGTATATATATATATAGGAAGTTGAGGCTCCGTTTGATGATTTGTTCTGTAGAGATCTAATTGCTCTAATCCATTTTTATTAATAGTTGCAAGTTACCACGACATAATAGATCGCTGATCCAGCATTTCATTTGAAGAAAAGGAGAGATTATCAATCTCGGAAAAATAGATAGAGAAAAAGCCGGCTATCGGAGTCGAACCGATGACCATCGCATTACAAATGCGATGCTCTAACCTCTGAGCTAAGCGGGCTCGCATAAGAGAAAAATAGCGTAACAAATAGAAAGATTGTATAGGAATTCCGGAAAATGTCCGATCTTAGCTATTAATTTCATATGAACTAAACTAATTAATAGAGTTCTATAGCTAGAAGTTAGAAGTTCTAAGCTAAGTTCTTTTTAGAAATAATTAAAATAAAAAAAAAATATATATAATAATAAAATAATAAAATAATAAAAAAATAATAAATATAAAATAGAATAAAATAATATTAAGAAATATTTCATCAATCATAATCATAATATATGATCATATCAAATTCAATTGGAAATTCTAATTAGAATAAATAGAATCTTTCTTAAAGCTTAACTAAAGCAGTTAGTTATAGATAGTAAATTATGTTAATTTCATTATAGCGGATCGGTCCTAAGAAAAGAATAAGATAAGGATAAAGATACAATCTAAATTAGATTGAGACATTATTCTGGTTTCATTTTGAAAAGGAGGAGATAGGACGAAAAAAAAAGAATGAATATCGAACGTTACAGTATTACAAATCGCACTGTAAAAATGAAAGGGAGAGATAAAATAGATATGGGCTATATCTATTCATCTTGAATTGAAAATACATCAATGATAGAATTATTTCTGATTGAAATAAACAAGGTTTATCCAATATAAATGAACTGATAGAGGATGGTCAAAAAAAGAAAATAGCAGCCTTTTCGATATAGGAATCATTAGATAATGAATTCAACGGTTTCAAAAAAAGAAATGAATGAAAGAGATGGATGAAATTATAAATGTATCTTGGTCTCAAAGAAAAGGGAAAGGGGGATATGGCGAAATTGGTAGACGCTACGGACTTGATTGGATTGAGCCTTGGTATGGAAACCTGCTAAGTGGTAACTTCCAAATTCAGAGAAACCCTGGAATTTAAAATGGGCAATCCTGAGCCAAATCTTTATTTTGGGAAAACAAGGGTATAAAACTAGAATAAAAAAGGATAGGTGCAGAGACTCAATGGAAGCTGTTCTAACGAATAGAGTTGACTACGTTGGGTCGGTAGCTGGAATCCCTCTATCGAAATTAGAGAAAGGATGGCCATATATACCGAATACGTACGTATACATACTGACATATCAAACGATTAATCACGACACGAATCCATATCGTATAATATATTTATATTATTAATGTTTATTATAACATTATGAATGATTATGAAATATGAAATGAAATTCGGAAAA